CTTATCAATATCTCAAATCAATGATGGATTCTATTTTATGGCTAAACCCTTTGTCAGGCTATTGTTCTCTTGTTTTGTTCCTTAAAATGGAGTAAGACATCGATTTCTTACTATTGATTCCAAGATGAACTCCTCTGAAAAAACATTGGCGCTCGTGTAAACGAGGTGCTCTACCTAACTGAGCTATAGCCCTTGTGCTTTTGATACATATTTTATCATAGTATGCAGATAATTTCTTGTCAAGATGAATATTTAGATGATTCAATCCCTTGGATTGATATTGCGTCGGTATTGCTTATAAAAAATATTACATTTATAATTAATTGATCTGATAGATACCATCCATTTTTTTTGGGGGGTGGTAAATCACCTACTTAACTCAGTGGTTAGAGTATTGCTTTCATACGGCGGGAGTCATTGGTTCAAATCCAATAGTAGGTAAGGTATAGTTAGAACTTATTAGATACCATTAACTCTGATATCTAATAAGTTTTCTACTCATCTTTTTATTTATTTTCTATCTTTTTTGACTGTTTAATTTTCCATTTTTTGAATTATTCGGATATTCGGACTCATCAACTTGCTACGAAATCGCATTGATAGCCTCTACTCGTGTCCTAGCTCGTCTAAGAGCTAGATTTGCTTCAATTGTTTGTCTCTTGCCATCAGCCTTATTCAAATTAGTTTCTGCTATTTCAAGAGTTTGTTGTGCTTCTTGTGGATCAATGTCACTACTCTTCTCTGCATCATTTACTAAAACAGTGATCTTATTATTGTTTATTCTAGCAAAACCGCCCATCAGAGCCATCGTTACCCATTGGTCTTTAAGGCGTATTCTCAAAATACCTATATCTACAGATGAGGCATAAGGAGCATGATTTCGTAATATTCCAATTTGTCCGCTATTAGTAGGTAAAATGATTCCATTCACTTCTGCATCCCAAACAATTCGATTGGGGGTCAGTACACAAAGATTTAAAGTCATTTCTTCAAATTGCTCTCCATTTCTAAGTTCGCAGCCTTCGCAGTAGCTTCATCGATATTACCTACCAAATAAAAGGCTTGTTCAGGAAGACCATCTAATTCTCCAGAAAGAATCAATTTAAACCCTCTAATTGTTTCTGCTAGACCAACATATTTCCCTGGCGAACCGGTAAAAACTTCTGCTACGAAAAAAGGTTGTGATAAGAAACGCTCAATTTTTCGTGCTCTTGCTACGGTTAATCGATCTTCTTCGGATAATTCGTCTAAGCCAAGGATAGCTATAATGTCCTGAAGTTCTTTGTAACGTTGTAAAGTTTGTTTAACTCTTTGGGCAGTCTCATAATGTTCTTCACCAACGATTCTAGGTTGGAGCATAGTTGACGTTGAATCTAAAGGATCTACTGCTGGATAGATACCTTTAGCCGCTAATCCTCTTGATAGTACAGTAGTAGCATCTAAATGTGCAAATGTCGTGGCAGGGGCAGGATCCGTTAAATCGTCTGCGGGTACATAAACTGCTTGGATAGACGTTATGGACCCCTCTTTGGTAGAAGTAATTCTTTCTTGTAAAGAACCCATTTCAGTACTAAGAGTGGGTTGATAACCCACAGCAGAGGGCATTCGACCCAATAAGGCAGATACTTCAGATCCTGCTTGGACAAAGCGGAAGATATTATCGATAAATAGAAGTACGTCTTGCTCATTGACATCTCGAAAATATTCTGCCATAGTTAGGGCAGTTAAACCAACTCTCATACGAGCTCCTGGTGGTTCATTCATTTGACCATATACTAGAGCTACTTTTGATTCTGCAATATTTTGTTCATTAATTACTCCGGATTCTTTCATTTCCATATAAAGATCATTTCCCTCACGAGTACGCTCACCTACTCCGCCAAATACAGATACACCTCCATGAGCTTTCGCAATGTTATTGATCAATTCCATAATGAGTACTGTTTTACCCACTCCAGCTCCACCGAAAAGTCCTATTTTTCCTCCACGGCGATAAGGAGCTAAAAGATCTACTACTTTTATTCCTGTTTCAAAAATAGATAATTTTGTATCTAATTGGATAAATGCCGGCGCAGATCTATGAATGGGAGATGTTGTGCGAGTATCTACAGGACCCAAATTATCAATAGGCTCTCCAAGTACGTTGAAAATTCGTCCTAGAGTTGCTCCGCCTACTGGAACACTTAGGGGAGCTCCTGTGTCAATCACTTCCATTCCTCTTGTTAGACCATCTGTCGCACTCATAGCTACAGCTCTAACTCGGTTATTTCCTAATAATTGTTGTACTTCACAAGTCACGTTAATTTGTTGACCAACAGTATCTCGGCCCTTAACTACTAGAGCGTTGTAAATATTAGGCATTTTCCCTGGGGGAAAAGCTACATCTAGTACCGGGCCAATTATTTGAGCGATACGTCCCAGATTTTTTTTTTCAAGCGCAGAAATCTCAGGACCAGAAGTAGTAGGATTTATTGGCATATCAAAATATATCCATTTTTCC